CTTCCCTCGCTACGATTCATCCAGTCGAAATAACTACGAACTTCGCATAGGAGACTCTCCGCATAAATTCACATTCGGAGGTCAAATTAGATCGATCGTTAATTCCTATCGAACTAGCTAATATACCATATACATGTATTTCTTTCCTAATGGAAACCAACCCTTCATCCATCTTAGAGCCAATCGGATTTGAGAATCATTCGTCGAAACAGCCACAAGAGTTGCCTTAGCGCCATTCAATTCGATCCCCTCTTCGAACCAGCCCATTTTTGATTTTTTAGAAATTCCGTTTTTGTAAATTCTTCTTTCCCGCTCTTTATCATGATCCTGCATGGATACAATCAAAAAGGACAAATTGATTAGTACAGACTCATTGCGTAAAAAGTGATTGATCAAAGTTCATTCCATTTAGTATTTATGAAAAATTTTTTGGCCCCTCATTGAATCAAATCAATTGAAAAGGAAATCATTCTAGTTGACGATTGGGATTGGTCAACCCATAGAAAAAATATTCATTGAAGGGAGATATCGATATAAGTGGACCAAAGGCGAATTTTTGGCAAAAGATCTTTTCGATCTCTTTCCTTTTTTTTTACAATTATCTGTTCAATAGCCTAATCTTTTTTGCTATTACTCTAAATCGTATATAGTGTATTGTTTTTTCGAAGTCGATTAGTTTGAGTCGCGCCTATATTGCCTTCGTCGAAGCTAAAAAAAGACTCTTTCGAAAACTAGTCAATGGTGGCCCTCCATGGATTCACCTATATAAGCCGCGGCTAAAGTTGCAAAAATAAGAGCTTGGATACCACTTGTAAATAATCCAAGGAACATGACAGGGATAGGAACCACTAAAGGTACTAACGAAACAAGAACAACAACTACTAATTCATCAGCTAATATATTTCCAAACAGGCGAAAACTAAGTGATAAGGGCTTTGTGAAATCTTCTAAGATGTTAATAGGTAAAAGGATTGGAGTTGGTTGAATATATTTCCCGAAATAAGCTAACCCTTTTTTAGTAAGACCCGCATAGAAATATGCCACTGACGTGAGTAAAGCCAAAGCAACCGTAGTATTTATATCATTCGTGGGTGCGGCTAACTCCCCGTGAGGTAATTGTATGATTTTCCAAGGTAAAAGAGCGCCCGACCAATTAGAAACAAAAATAAAGAGAAACATAGTTCCAATAAAAGGAACCCAAGGACCGTATTCTTCTCCAATTTGAGTTTGACTCACATCTCGAATGAATTCAAGGACATATTCGAAGAAATTCTGAACGCCGGTCGGAATGGTTTGTGGTTTCCGAACAGCTAGCGCAGCGGAACCTAATAAGATAGCAATTACAACCCACGAAGTAATCAGTACTTGGCCGTGAACTTGGAAACCCCCGATTTTCCAATAGAAATGTTGGCCTACTTCCACACCGGATAGCTCGTATAACCCTTTTAGTATGTTGGTGGAACCTGATAAAAGATTCATATTTCTCTCTGACAAAAAGAAAACTTTAAACGAAATTATTTTGATTCAACCATCTTTTTCTTGACTTAACTACTTGAATCGTATATTTGGAATACCAACTAATCACACTCTATAGCCCAGTTCTTTTTATCTCGTTTTTGAGATTCAGAAATAGTAAGCGATTCGAGAAATCTATGAGGGTTCCGAAACGACATAAGTTCTTTTTATTCTTATTAATTACGGATTTCTTAGAGACTCAGAACGGCCCTCACGAATTGCGAATACTAATTTGTTAAGAATAAATCGGAGGGAAGAGATAGAATCATCATTCGCTGGAATCGAAATATCTGCGAGATTGGGGTCACAATTTGTATCGATTAAACAAATTGTTGGAATTCCTAAAGTGATACATTCCCGAAGGGCCGTATATTCTTCGTGCTGATCAACAACGATTACAATATCGGGTAAGTCTGTCATATATTTAATCCCGCCAAGATATCTTTGCAAGTGAGATAATTGTCTTTTCAAGATGGCCGCATCTCGTTTCGGAAGACGATCCAATCTTCCTGTTTTTTGTTTGGTTCTCAAGTCTCTAAACTTCTGAAGTCTCGTTTCTGTAGTCGACCAATTCGTTAACATCCCGCTGAGCCATTTTTTATTAACATAATGACACCGAGCCCTTATTGCAGCCCGTAATACTGAATCAGCTGCTTTTTTTTTAGTGCCAACAATTAAGAATTGTTTTTTCCTACTGGCTGCATCAAAAACCAAATCACAAGTTTCTGATAAAAAACGAGCAGTTTTAATAAGATTTGTAATATGCCTACCTTTACGCTTTGCAGAGATATAAGGTGCCATTTTAGGATTCCATTTTCGAATATCATGGCCAAAATGAACTCCCGCTTCCATCATCTCTTCCAAATTTATGTTCCAATATCTTCTTGTCATTTCTCCCCACACTCCTCCCTCTTTTTGTTTTTTGAAAAAACAAAAAGAGACGAGGTACCCTGAAAAAAAAAATTGTTCCGATGGAACCTTCCCTTCTACCAGAGATTGGCCCGAAAGACAGGGCCAAGCCATTCTTCTTTTCTATTCATTATTATTTTGATTACTCTTACCAAATCAAATGACTGGATCAAATCCAAATATAGATCCTTTTAAAATCAAAATGGTGAATCGGCTCTTAGGAATCAGTAAATACTAGAAATGATTGTTCTGATGTATCGTGAAAATTCTTTGAAAGGAAAGAATCAAATAAGGTTTTGTGGTGAAATAAAATATCTCTCATTTCCCCCTCGAATAGATTCTTCTCTTTTATTTCCAAGGGAAGATGCTTATGTTGCCTTGGAGGGTGCACTAATCCTTTGCCTTTGAATCCAGTACCAACCGGTATCATTCCCCCCAGAACAACGTTCTCTTTCAGGCCTTTCAACCAATCGATACGACCCCGGAGAGCCGCTTTTGCTAAAACTCGAGCAGTTTCCTGAAAACTCGCTTCAGATATGAAACTTTGAGTATTCAGAGACGCTCTGGTTATTCCCAATAAGACAGCTCGGTAACAGATCGCTTCTTCCAAAGCGCGTCCCATTCGTTCCGCTCGCAACAATCCAACGAGTTCTCCGGGTAAAAAAACATTAGACAGTCCGTCTTCTGAAACCAACACTTTGGAGGTTATTTGACGGACAATAATTTCGATATGCCTATTATGTATCTGCACGCCCTGGGATCGATAAACCTTTTGGATCTTATTAACTAAAGAGATACGACTTTGCACTATAGTTAGCTCAGCACCAATCAAGAATCCCCAAGGAATTCCAAGAATTCTTATTATACATTTGTTCCAACCCTCCACCCTCTTTTTGAGATTCATTGATATTGAAGCAATTGAACGCACTTCTAACACCTGTTCCACTTTTGGAAGACCTTGCGTTATATCACCAGATCTTGATTTTTCATAGATAAATGTAACTAATGTATCTCCTTTAGAAAGCATTTTCCCATAATGACCATGCACAGTTGCCCCTGGGGTAGCCAAAAAGGGCTTAGCCGATCGTATTATTACAGAGTCAACTTGAACAATTAGAACTTGACCCGATTTTAGATGCGGTCCTTTTTTGGCTATCCGTACATTTTCACAAATAAACTGCCCAAGACTAATGATTGTAGATGACTTTTCACAACAAGTGAAATGCAAAAAATCCCAATTTAAATCAAATGGATTCAAAATGATGTTCTTGCACGGATCGGGCTTCACAATTTTCCCATTTTCATCCATTAAAAAATATTGAAGTACTTGAAAAGTCGGTTTCAAATTGTCAAGTTGGAAATAGTTAGTTACCAAGATCTGATTAGAAGTTATTAAATGTGAAAATGAATAAAAATTCGCAATTTGAAGACCTGTTCCTAAAGGACCCAACAATTTCCTAGTTGAAATTAGGGGGTCCTTGTGACTGAATTCTTTTATCACATCGGGAGACTTTACAGCGTTGAATGGACCTAGTCGCGAACAAGAACAATTGGATGCTGACAAAATTATCAAAGATTGGCATTCCTTATTTTGATTCACCAACGTATGGATAGTTCCTTGATGTTGGGTAAGGGATTCTCGAATCCTTGCTCTGGAATAGGAATAAATGGAAGAAAAGGGGTTGATCCTGGTGCGATCTGATTCACTCTCGGAGATCAACCCTGAACCCGATAGATCATTCCTTTTGATAGTATACGAAATAGGCGATTTTGCTAAGTCGATTCTTAGAAAATCTTGAATCAAACCATTTGTCCTTATTTCAACAAAGGAAGCACAGGCCTCGTCGCTAGAAGAACTTTTTTTGTCTTGGTCCCAATTCAATACTAAACAAGTCCGAACTAATTGAATACCTGTCTCCGAACTTGCCCGAATTAGCGTGCCGTTTCCATAAAAGATATAATTGACAATTTGAAGTTGTACATTATCCCTTTCTTGCAGTATATCCGGGGGTAAAAGTCTTACTAAATTTATCCCATCCGTTATTTCGTATGTGATTACAGGTCGAACTAAAACAAAATAGTTTCTCTTGGTAAGTGTGAGCCGTTGGATATAGAGCCATTTTTTGTCTTCCTTGGAATTTCTCTTTCCTGTTCTTGGTGGTATCAAAACGCCACTATGTTGGGAGATCTTTGCTGTCTTTCCAGGAAAATGGATATCTCCAGGAAAGATTCTAAGTTCAATTCTTTTTTTTTTTCTCTCCACTCGGACTAACCCGCCTACTCGGCTTCTTGTTTTTAAAGTGATTGGTGTATCTCCTCCAATAATACTATTGTTTCGTACCAGTATCGAAGAAGATTCGGGTAAGAGATGCACTTCCTCGGGAATAAAAAAAAATCGATCGACTTTTATTGGGTCTTTTGGCTTTAATTCCGTGACTCCCCCATACTCAATGAAATCCTCTTTTTTGACGATTGACTGCATTTCGATTGTTTCATATTTAGTAATTCCCGAGTGCTTTCTTCTATATTGCGGATCATCTAAATATGCAAGAATACTGTTTTTACGGAAAATCCCA